AGATATGCTTTTTTAGTCTTATCGTTGCAGCAACTGAATTTTTTTTATGCTAACTAAAAAAAAATATAAAATTCATTTTTAAGCAAAAAAAATTAAAATAGAAAAAAAAAGATACGGATAAATGGAAAGATGAGAGAAAGAAAAAAATCAATATAAAAGATATAGGATTCCAATATAATATGTATATATGGTCTTTGAAACATTTCATAAACAACAACAATGTAATAAAGCATTAATAAAGATTCTCGGATAATTATATGAGATGAATCTGTAAAAAACGTATGAGCTTCAAGCCAAGAAAGACTAAGGGGGTTGGCTAAAGAACTAATTTCATTAGGAGCTCTGTTGTCCAATTCAGGTCTAACTATCTATGAATCAAGAAGCGGTGGGAACGATGGAATCCGTGAATACATAAAGATTCTGTTGAAAAGGAATCCTGATAATTCAGTGGGAAGGATGGCGGAATGAACCCGAAATAAACCTGAAAAATAATAAACTAACTCTACAGTTGAAATAGAGATTGAAAGAGTAAATATTCGCCCGCGAAAATTTTTTTTTAACAATCTAATTAATTAATAAATTAAATAAATATCTTGATTCAATAGATTATTGCATGTATATCTTAATTCTCTTCTGAATTTTTAATTTGCGAGGAGCCGGATGAGAAGAAACTCTCATGTCCAGTTCTGTAGTAGAGATGGAATTACGTAAATAACCATCAACTATAACCCAAAAAGAACCAGATTCCGTAAACAACATAGAGGAAGACTGAAGGGAATATCTTATCGAGGAAATCATATGTGTTTTGGAAGATATGCTCTTCAGGCACTTGAACCCTCTTGGATCACGTCTAGACAAATAGAAGCGGGCCGCCGAGCAATGACACGAAATGCACGTCGCGGCGGAAAGATATGGGTACGCATTTTTCCAGACAAACCAATTACAGTAAGACCTGCGGAAACACGTATGGGTTCGGGTAAAGGATCTCCCGAATATTGGGTAGCTGTTGTCAAACCCGGTCGAATACTTTATGAAATAAATGGGGTATCAGAAAATATAGCCCGAAGGGCTATCTCAATAGCAGCATCTAAAATGCCTATACGAACTCAATTCATTATTTCAGGATAGAAACGTAGAACCAAAGGAAATAGATCTTTTTTTTTTTTTTGACAAATAATATTTCTTTTTAGTCCTTTGTATTTATTTTTGCATTGAAAGAACAGAAAAAAATATGATTCAACCTCAGACCTATTTGACTGTAGCAGACAACAGCGGAGCTAAAAAATTGATGTGTATTCGAATCATAGGAGCTAGCAACCGTCGATATGCTCGTATTGGCGATGTTGTTGTTGCTGTGATCAAAGAAGCAATACCAAATTCTCCCTTAGAAAGATCAGAAGTAATAAGAGCTGTAATTGTACGTACCTGCAAAGAACTCAAACGTGACAATGGTATTATAATAAGATATGATGACAACGCTGCGGTTATCGTTGATCAAGAAGGAAATCCAAAAGGAACTCGAGTTTTTGGTGCGATTGCCCGGGAATTGAGACAAAACTTTACTAAAATAGTGTCATTAGCTCCTGAGGTATTATAAGCCTAAGAAATAGGATATTTGAATGAGTAGACTGTATATCACGTATATACCCTTCTAAAAAAAAACTAAGAAAAAAGCATGTTGATTATAAAAAAATTTGGAGACACCGCGGATTTTAGTTCACCATGGGTAGGGACACTATTGCTGATATAATAACCTCTATACGAAATGCTGACATGAATAGAAAAGGGACGGTTCGAATAGCATCAACTAACATCACCGAAAACATTGTTAAAATACTTTTACGAGAAGGCTTTATTGAAAACGTGAGAAAACATCAAGAAGGAAAGAAAACTTTTTTTGTTTTAACTCTTCGACATAGAAGAAATAGGAAAGTACTATATAGAAATACTTTATATTTAAAAAGAGTCAGTCGACCGGGTCTACGAATCTATTCGAACTATCAGGGAATTCCTAGAATTTTAGGAGGAATGGGGGTTGTAATTCTTTCTACCTCTCGCGGTATAATGACAGATCGCGAGGCTCGACGAGAAGGAATTGGAGGAGAAATTTTATGTTATATATGGTAATATGGTAATTCCTCTAACATCGAATATATGAATTAGATCAAAAATTACCTAGAATGAAAGAACAAAGCGGTATGTTCTGGGTTCGTTTAGATAATGAAGATCATATTCTAGATTATATTTCATTAATTAAAGGATACGACGGAGTTCTATATGTATCAGAGGATAGGGTTAAGATTGAAGTAGTTTATGATTGAACCAGAGGTCATAGATACAATTTATAGACATAGACTCTGCACTAAGGATTCAAATGATTAAAATTAAATGGTTTTATAACTTCAACACCCCCTGTTCGCGAGAATACAATTCAAAATTTCAAATATCAAGAAACTTTATTTCTTCCAAAAACTAGATTAAGAATTAAAATTAAGGAACGACAAATATGAAAATAAGGGCTTCTGTTCGTAAAATTTGTGAAAAATGTCGTCTGATCCGCAGACGGGGACGAATTATAGTAATTTGTTCTAACCCAAAACATAAACAACGACAAGGATAATTATAATATAACTCAAAATACTAAAAGAGGACGACTTTCTTGAGTAATGGAATGTAAAAAAATGAAGAATTTGTTTTGGCATGAAATGGATATATCCATATATCTCTGACTCATATTTATGAAATGATAATATAAAATATGGCAAAAACTATACCAAAAATTGGTTCGCGTAAAAATGGACGTATTAGTTCGCGTAAAAGTGCACGTAAAATCCCAAAGGGCATTATCCATGTTCAAGCAAGTTTCAACAATACCATTGTGACTGTTACAGATGTACGAGGTCGGGTTGTTTCTTGGGCTTCCGCTGGTACTTGTGGATTCAGAGGTACAAAAAGAGGGACACCATTTGCGGCTCAAACCGCAGCAGGAAATGCTATTCGTACAGTAGTGGAGCAGGGCATGCAACGAGCAGAAGTCATGATAAAGGGTCCTGGTCTCGGACGAGATGCAGCATTACGCGCTATTCGTAGAAGCGGTATACTATTAAGTTTCGTACGGGACGTAACCCCTATGCCACATAATGGCTGTAGGCCTCCTAAAAAAAGGCGCGTGTAAAAAAAAGCATTGAAGATATTTCAAGAGAAATAAACAATTCAAAGATATTTATAATATATTAATATTACTATGGTTCGAGAGAAAATACGAGTATCTACTCGGACACTGCAGTGGAAGTGTATTGAATCAAGAACAGATAGTCAATGTCTTTATTATGGACGCTTTATTCTTTCTCCACTTATGAAAGGTCAAGCTGACACAATAGGCATTGCAATACGAAGAGCTTTACTTGGAGAAATGGAAGGAACATGTATTACACGTGCAAAATCAGATAAAATACCACATGAATACTCTACCGTCATAGGGATTCAAGAATCAGTCCATGAAATTTTAATTAATTTGAAAGAAATCATATTGAGAAGTAATCTATATGGAATTTGTGAAGCGTCTATTTGTGTTAGGGGCCCTAGATGCATAACTGCTCAAGATCTCATTTTGCCGGCTTATGTAGAAATAGTTGACAATACACAACATATAGCTAGTTTAACAGAACCAATTTATTTGTGTATTGGATTACAACTCGAGCGAAATCGCGGATATCATATAACATCGCCCAATAACTTTGAAAACGGAAGTTATCCTATAGATGCTCTATTCATGCCTGTTCGAAACGTGAATCATAGTATTCATTCTTATGGTAATGGGAATGAAAAACAAGAAATACTTTTTCTCGAAATATGGACAAATGGTAGTTTAACTCCGAAAGAAGCACTTTATGAAGCCTCCCGAAATTTAATTGATTTATTTATTCCTTTTCTCCATGCGGAAGAAGAAAACTTACATTTAGGGGACAATCAATATAAAGTTTCGTTACCACTTTTTACCTTTCATGATAGATTGGCTCAACTCAGAAAAAAAAAAATGGCATTTAAATCTATTTTTATTGACCAATTAGAATTGCCACCTAGGATCTATAATTGCCTCAAAAAGTCCAATATACATACATTAGCGAACCTTTTGAGTCAAGAAGATCTTATTAAAATTGAACATTTTAATATAGAAGACGTAAATAAAATATTTGACACTCTAGAAAAACATTTGGGAATTGAGTTACATTAAAAAAAATTGAATTTTACAGAAATTTGACAGACTAAATCAAGAATTAAATTGAATAGATATAATGTATCTAGGTAAAAGTCACCTTGAAGTGACTTTTACCTAGATACACCTGTTGTGCTATTTCACAATTGAATCTATTTAAAAAAGACCTAAAGTTAGAGATTTATCAATAGGTAATGTTGCTCCAATACCTAACCAAAGGGCCACTGCGGTACCGACCAAAAAGACGGTTGTAGCTACTGGACGACGAAATGGATTTTGGAATTTATTAACATTCTCTAAAAAAGGAACTGTTAATAATCCCGCGGGTACTGAAACCATTAAAAGAACGCCCAATAACTTATTGGGTACTGTACGAAGTATTTGAAATACTGGAAAAAAATACCATTCAGGTAATATTTCCAAAGGAGTTGCAAACGGATCTGCTGGCTCGCCAATCATTGATGGTTCTAAAACCGCTAAGCCTACGTTACATGCAATAGTACCGAGAATTACGACGGGAAAAATATATAAAAGATCATTAGGCCATGCGGGCTCCCCATAATAATTATGACCCATCCCTTTTGCTAATTTAGCCCTTAATACAGGATCATTCAAGTCAGGTTTTTTTGTTATTAGGATAGGTGAATAAATATTCAATAATTAGATTAAATTCATCCCCCGAAAGAGCCGGACACGCCGATTTTTCATCATCCGGCTCGAGCAAGAATCAAATTAAAAGAAAGAACCGCTCAATATGATATGAATGGTTATTCAGGAAGTATTTACGTTATTGTTCTTACAAATAAATGCTCAACACCCAAGTAGGCTTACAGGGTTGATCACGATCAAATGCTTTCTGGGTCGTCTCCTACCTTATGGTTGGTTTTTTTCTCCAACATTTTTGGATATCCAATTCCATTTTAAATTTAAACCAAAGGGTTTACTTGTTACTAATATAGCCTAGCCTCTATCTGTTCTTTAGATCCCCCGTTTCACTCCGATAGTATCATAGATCAGGTCAATGCAGAGGAAATGGATGCATTTCAATACTATTCAAATCAAACGATTTTAAAATTAATATAAAAATAATAGGAAATTAAAAATTTTTTATTATATTTTAGAATATCACACATTCGACTGGATCTTACGGAGCCCGCTCATGTATGACATGATTCAGGGTTGATCATAGAATAAATTCTCTTTACACGAACCAGCCTATCCTCTGAACTTACTTATACGGCGGTTGGACAAAAGACACATTGGATTATGAATTTCAATGTGGCAGAGTTAAGGGGCATATACCTGCACAGCCTAATCAATAGTTCAAGTCACACACTCCCATAATCCATTTTTTTTTCGGAGAATTACCTTCAACTAGTGATGTTAAATAACTAAATATAAATAGAGTTGAAGGAAAATGTCCAAATACATGGATTATTATTTTCAATAATCCATACACGTAGCAATGAAACACTATTGTTCTTCCCCCAAATGCAAAATGAGAGATTACAAATATCTATGATATACCATTAAATTCTATAAGGGACCAGAAATACCTTGTTTACGTATCATTAAAAAATGCATTAACATAAATACCGCAGTAAGAAGAGGCAATACAAAAGTATGTAAACTATAAAAACGAGTCAAAGTGGATTGTCCCACACTAGCACTTCCACGCAATAACTCTACCAAAGGCGATCCTACTACAGGAATAGCGTCAGGTACACCTGTTACAATTTTTACTGCCCAATAACCAATTTGATCCCGAGGTAAGGAATAACCAGTTACACCAAAAGATGCGGTCAATACAGCCAGAACGACGCCCGTAACCCAAGTCAATTCACGGGGTTTTTTAAAGCCCCCGGTAAGATACACACGAAATACATGCAGGATCATCATTAGAACCATCATACTTGCCGACCACCGATGAACTGATCGTATTAACCAACCAAAGTTAGCTTCCGTCATTATATATTGAACAGAAGCGAAAGCCTCGGTAACGGTTGGACGATAGTAAAAAGTCATAGCAAAACCCGTAGCTACTTGTACTAAAAAACAAGTAAGCGTAATTCCCCCTAGACAATAAAAAATGTTGACATGAGGAGGAACATATTTACTAGTTATATCGTCTGCAATCGACTGAATCTCGAGACGTTCTTCGAACCAATCATAGACTTTATTGAGATAGGTAAAGTGCTAAAAGCCCCCCCTCTAAGAACCGTATATGAGAATTTTATCTCATACGGCTCAAGCAAACACACCTAAATAAAGATTAAAGCCTCTTAATTTATTTTCCTTTTCGGAAGATTCGAAGGAATAAAAATACGAAAGTAAAATTTTTGTATTTGCGGTGATAATGCCAATATATCAAGTCAGCTCATCTATTTTTCTGTTAATTGTTACTGGGGGCTTCTTGAATATTCTCTTTTCCTATTTTATTCTTTAGTCTTTGATTTGTTATTTTTTTAGAATGGGGCTTTTTTTATCAGTGATAGGAATTTCTCTTGTTAAGACCCTATGAATTGATTGAAACCCTAGATTCATACTATAACCACGATGACTCAGTAAAACCTAAAAGCTAAGCCCAAAGATTCCTTGAGTAAGAACCATTGGATCATCACCTATTCAATCAATAACAGAGGTATACTGAATAAAAATACCAAAAAATTTGTCTGTTAAGAACATAAGCATTAAGGAGTTTGAAAGAAGAAAAATCTTTCAATTTATAATGTCTAATTCTTTTTTGATTTGATAAATAAAAAATTAATTGAATCCGATCCCGAGGGCTGAATATTTATATTAAATAAATATGAATCATAGTTCAAATATTTCTTCATCCATTTTAGATATTCCGTGTTCCAGATACAAAAAAATATCCGACGAAGTAGAACCATCTCTATCAGGATAAGATGACAGATTCGTTCTCTGTACTCTCAATAGGATCAATTATAACAAGTCACACACTCATATTCCGGAAATACAGAAAGAAATTCCGCGATCGAACTACCAAAAAAGGGCGTTAAAAATAGAAAGCGTAGCCGTAAAAATGCATTTTTTATTGGAAGGATAGAACTTCTTGGTTCTTTTTAATTCCCCTTATCTTGGAGATTTAATTCATTGAAATTCCATCCAATAAAACGGAAGAATTATAAATTTCCAAAATAATACATAGGAATATTGCAAATAAAGACATTGCAACTCCCATCAAAGGAGTAGTTCCCCACCCAGGAGCTACTTTACCATATTCCGAATTCAACGGTTTCAATAAAACCCCTATGGTAGTTGGTTTTGGACGAGATCTAGAACTACCCTCAATGGTTTGTGTAGCCATAAATCCTCTTTTTTTTTTATTGAGATCTGTTGACTTTGTATACCATTCCATTGTAAATAAATGATTTTATCATAGATCCATTGAGGTCTTGAAATTATATAATAATGGAAACAGCAACCCTAGTCGCCATCTTTATATCTGGGTTACTTGTAAGTTTTACTGGGTATGCCTTATATACCGCTTTCGGGCAACCCTCTCAACAATTAAGAGATCCCTTCGAGGAACACGGGGACTAGTTGACGTGATGCGCCTTCTGATATCATTACAATATCAGAAGGCGCATCACGTCAATTGAGATAATGAGAAATCATTTAACCCTTTTTAGTTGGAACTTTCGGGGGTTCCCGAAAAAAGATAGCGAAAAAAATTATCCCTAGGGTCGAGACTAATAAAAATGTATAAACCAATGCTTCCATAGATTTGATTGTGGTTTACAATTATAGCTTCCATACCTGTTTACTCGAGATTATTTTCCCGAAAATGATAAAAAGAAAAAGGACGGTGATTTGTATCCTATGTCAAATCACAACAAAAATATAGGAAACAATTTTTTATTAGACTCCTTGTCTTCTTGTAGTTGGATCTCCAAGTTTTTGGAATGTTCCAAATTCTACCTGAGCATCTAAATCGGGGTCAATACCCGCAAAAACATCTCTGAACAAGGTTCTAGCCCCATGCCAAATGTGTCCAAAGAAGAAGAGTAGGGCAAAGGAAGCATGTCCAAAAGTAAACCAGCCCCTTGGACTACTACGAAAAACACCATCAGATTTCAAAGTAGCACGGTCCAATTCGAAAATTTCACCCAATTGAGCACGCCTAGCATATTTTTTTACAGTAGCAGGATCGCTATAACTGATTCCATTGAGTTCACCGCCATAGAACTCAACAGTTACACCTACTTGTTCAACACTATACTTAGATTCTGCTCTTCTAAAAGGAACGTCAGCTCTAACAATTCCATCCCCATCTATCAAAACGACAGGAAATGTTTCAAAAAAGGTAGGCATACGGCGTACAAAAAGTTCACGCCCGTCTTTCTCTCTAAAAATGGGGTGTCCTAACCATCCAACAGCTATTCCATCGCCGTTGTCCATTGAGCCCGCTCTAAACAACCCTCCCTTAGCCGGATTATTGCCGATGTAATCATAAAAAGCTAATTTCTCGGGAATTTTAGACCAGGCTTCGGCTAAACTTTGATTTTCCGCTAACCCGGCGCTTACTTTTCGGTATATTTCTTGCTGAAAGTATCCCTGATCCCATTGATAACGAGTGGGGCCAAATAATTCGATCGGAGTAGTTGCTGAACCATACCACATAGTTCCGGCAACAACAAAAGCTGCAAAAAAGACAGCAGCGATACTACTCGAAAGAACGGTTTCAATATTGCCCATACGTAATCCTTTGTATAGACGTTGAGGCGGACGGACACTAAGATGAAATAGACCTGCTAATATGCCTAATGTCCCTGCTGCAATATGATGAGAGGCGATTCCTCCTGGAACAAAAGGATCAAAACCTTCCACACCCCATGCTGGACTTATAGGTTGTACTTTTCCAGTTAGTCCATAAGGGTCGGATACCCAGATTCCGGGACCATACAAGCCTGTTACATGAAATGCGCCAAAACCAAAACAAGCCACTCCGGAAAGAAATAAATGAATTCCAAAAATCTTAGGCAAATCCAACGAAGGTTTTCCTGTACGTTCATCAGAAAAGATTTCTAGATCCCAATACACCCAGTGCCAAATGGCTGCTAAAAAGCACAAACCAGAAAACATAATATGTGCTCCGGCCACACCTTCGTAACTCCAAATACCCGGATCGTTTATAGTCCCCCCTGTAATACTCCAACCGCCCCATGAATTGGTTATTCCTAAACGAGTCATGAAGGGTATAACGAACATACCCTGTCTCCACATTGGATCAAGAACGGGATCAGAGGGGTCAAAAACCGCTAATTCATATAGAGCCATCGAACCAGCCCAACCGGCAACTAACGCTGTATGCATTATATGGACAGAAATCAACCGGCCGGGATCATTCAATACGACAGTATGAACACGATACCAAGGCAAACCCATGGAAATCCCCCTTTATCAAAGAAAAATGGCACTATGTAACTTTATTGCATTAGAAAAGACTATGATTATCCAATGAACTTATTTTTGTTCACTGGATTATCTCGGAACAAGGGTTAATATTTGTTCTATTCTGTTGGTAATAATAGAACATTTATGTTTGTTAGGAACAAAGAGAAACAAATCTATTCTATATCCGATAAGTATCAATATGCAATGGGAAGTTAATACCATCTTGTATCAGTAAATACTTTGCTACTTGGTGATTGTTATATTCCTAAGAAATTTTCTTTTTTTATTCTGTCTTCATTTTAAACTAAACTTTTATAATCTATGCATAACATTAAGGTTGATATTATGAAGACAATAACTCTATTATTACGTTTCCACATCAAAGTGAACCTTAGTACTTAATTTTTCTTGGATTTAATGCCTATTGGTGTTCCAAAAGTTCCCTTTCGAAGTCCTGGAGAGGAAGATGCTTCTTGGGTTGACGTATAGTGCGACTTGTCAGATATATTGGGTCGTATGGGATTTCCCCGTTCTCTCTCCCGATTTGAGATATCCCCCCTTTCGCCCGAGAAAGATTGAATCATAATAAATTTAGAGCGCGAAAGGCAATTAGATCCTTTAATAAATATGAGTTTTAGGGGGATTCAGATTAACATTATCAATTTAGAATAATTTATGGTTGGCTCGGTAGGACCAAAAAAATGAAGTACCAGGGCTCCGTTTATCAAAAACCCAATTTCATTTTGGGAATATATTGAAGATTACTAGTTACTAGTATTAAATAATATATACTTTAACTTTTAACTAATAACTAACTGTTTTTATTTTAAATTAAAATATAAACAATTATAGAATAAACAAACGGTATTTCAATATTACGAATATGTGGAATATTAAATTTGACGAAATAAAGAATAAAAAAAACATATGTGGTATTGTCAAAATTTGTCCTATATGTGCAAAAAAAATCGGGCGGATCTTTACCCGGAGTAGAGCATAAACCTAAAAGAATTCAAAAGTCCCATTCAAGAACAAGAAAATGACATCGTGATTTGGATTTCGATGAACTGATACATCAATGAAAAGGAACTTAGATAAGTTTAGTAAATTATATTTTTTTGTCTAAATTTTTAATTTTAATAATATTTTGGATAATTATTAGTAATTGGGATAAGGGGCAAAAAAGCATATTTCTTGAAAAATATAATAGAAAATAATTCTAAATTAAAATATAATTTATAACCTTATAATTGTGAAAACCTCTACAAAACTGAAAAAAGAATCGAACCTACACATTGATTTTTTCACATTTTTTTGAACCGTGTGCATAAAAAGGTGCATGTACGGTTTCTAAGGGATGCCTTTTTATCCTAATCAATCGACTTTATCGAGAAAGATTACTTTTTTTAGGCCAAGAGGTCGATAGCGAGATCTCGAATCAACTTATTGGTCTTATGGTATATCTCAGTATCGAGGATGATACCAAGGATTTGTATTTGTTTATAAATTCTCCTGGCGGCTGGGTAATACCTGGAGTAGCTATTTATGATACTATGCAATTTGTGCGACCAGATGTACATACAATATGTATGGGGTTAGCTGCTTCAATGGGATCGTTTATACTGGTTGGGGGAGAAATTACCAAACGTTTAGCATTCCCTCACGCTTGGCGCCAATGAGTTTTTTTTTGAGAGAAAAACACTATGCCTTCGCCTTCACCATATTAAAAATGAAGTAATAATAGCATGGCACTTTGAATTCGATATGAGAAAATTTTTTCTATATTTATTTTCAAAACATTAGATTATGTATCGAAAGGGTAGTATGAAATGAATAAGATTCCCGATTTTTTTTATTGGGAGTCCGTTTCAGCGTCACAAACTTTTTTCATACTAAAAAATACTTTCTGTTTGAAAGAGTACAAAAAAAGATTTTCCTTATTTTTCGAATCAAAAAGAAACTTTGGGATTGCTAACCTATAGAAGACGAAATAAATATAAAGCAACGGAGCCATCATAGTATTTTTAAACTCCTCCGAAAAGAAGGGTGGTAATTGGATCATTTACTGAGCGGGATCTGATGGATCCTATTTTTTTTTATTTCTTTCACAGACATCAAAGTAAATTCCATTGTAAAGCCGTATGCAATGATAAAAAAATGCACGTACGGTTGTTCAATCTATATATTTTAAATTTTTTCTATTAACCCCCTCGCGCGCGATAGAAGAACCCCCCTTTAAGGTATATCATCAGGGTAATGATTCATCAACCTGCTAGCTCTTTTTACGAGGCTCAAACGGGAGAATTTATCTTGGAAGCGGAAGAACTATTGAAATTGCGTGAAACCCTCACAAGGGTTTATGTACAAAGAACGGGCAAACCCCTATGGGTTGTATCCGAAGATATGGAAAGGGATATTTTTATGTCAGCAACAGAAGCCCAAGCTCATGGCATTGTTGATCTTGTAGCGGTCGAATAAAATAAAAATAGTTAAACATTTTAGTTTTCCATTTTATCTTGTCACTGGATTTATCTTAAGGTTCTATTAACTAACTAGAAAAGCATTCGGTTAGGATTGATCTAAACCAGCTCATTATGTATATAATTTAGCATGCCAACTATCAAACAACTTATTAGAAACACAAGAAAGCCAATCAGAAATGTCACGAAATCCCCCGCTCTTCGGGGATGTCCTCAGCGCCGAGGAACATGTACTAGGGTGTATGTGTGACTCGTTCAGATTATGAGCTGGAACAAAAGCAAAGAAAATAAAAAATTTTTCCGGTATCAATGATCCGTACGGGTGATATAGGGTAAAATTGAAAAAGTCATGTGACTCTCTAAAAAAAGTTCTATATCATCTATTATGTATGAAATTTATGGTTTTTTTAGTGTAAATCTAAAAAAAATTTCCCATTGGTGGCGTTAACGTTATCCATTTAGCGGGAAATCCTTTGTTTAAGAGAAAAAATGTATACTCCCTTTAATTTGCAAGAACGGACTAACATGGTCAGCTATCCAGCTAACCTTAAAAAAAAATACCGTTACTATATAGGTGGATCTAATTAATTGTGAAAGATTTATTACTGGATAATTCATGGGGTAGAGCCAAAAAAAGTTTGAACTGTACAAGTTTTCAATATACAGAAATGAAGTTAAGGGGCTCCGGTGTATAGAGAGGACCTCACTGTTTAAGAAGGAACCATAGAAACGAAGGAACCCCACTATATTTTTTTATCTATATGAAAATATAATTTTTAATTTCCATATTATTAACTTAAATAAATTTTGTCTTGTTTCAAGATGCAATGTTGAAAAAAAAAAATAAAAAAACAGTGATCGGGAAGGTTATAGCAGCAAAAGCCATTGGGATTTTTTTTATACATTGGAAAAATATGTTTTGTTATTAATAGACCAGGGGGGAGAAAAGAATAACTCAATGAAAGAAAATAAATTAGTTATTCATGAAAGTTTCATTTATTCAATTCAATGACTAGAGTTAAACGAGGATATATAGCTCGCAGACGTAGAACAAAAATCCGTTTATTTGCATCAACCTTTCGCGGGGCTCATTCAAGACTTACTCGAATCATTGCTCAACAGAAAATAAAAGCTTTAGTTTCGGCTCATAGGGATAGAGATAGGCAAAAGAGAGATTTTCGTCGTTTATGGATCACTAGGATAAACGCAGTAATTCGCGAAAGGGGGGTGTACTATAATTATAGTATATTTATTCACAATCTGTATAAGAAACAGTTGCTTCTTAATCGTAAAGTACTTGCACAAATAGCTATATTAAATAGGAACTGTCTTTATATGATTTCAAATGAGATCATACAAAAAGAAGATTGGAAAGAATGCCCCGAAATTATTTAAATGAAATTCCCCGGAGTTTATTCTCCGGGAGTATAGAATCGAAAAGAGTCTGATAAAATATGCTAAATAAAAATATTCAAAATAAAAACGATTTTCCCGATTTTTTATCTTACATTATGATACAACAATCAAATTGGGAGTTTCGGGGTTTTTTTAGAACCAAGACGCAATCCATGTTTGAGTTCAGATTCCTTTTTTGATTCAATTCCTAATATATAAAAGCACATTTTTTATTTATTTTTGGTTCTCAAACTATAAGTTCTATTAGTTGACTCGGTTCTTTCAAATTGTTTCTCATTATTAAGAAAAGGTAACAAAGATAAAATACGGGCTTGTTTTATAGCAATAGTAATTAATCGTTGTTGTTTCAAGGTTAATCTATTTACCCGCCTAGATAATATTTTTCCTTGTTCGCTAATAAATCGACTAATTAAACTCATGTTTCTATAATCAATTCGATCCCCCGGTTGGATCGGGGGCAAACGCCTCCGAAAAGATCGCTTGGATTTAATAAAAGGTCGCTTGGATTTATCCATAGTTTCTTTAATTTATGTACCGAAAATCCTACTTCTTAATTATAATTTTTTTTAGGTCCAGCCGAAATAGGATTTAGTTTGTTTATTTTTCTTTTATTTATATTTTATAAATAAATATTTATATATATAAATAGAAAAAAATAGTAAATAATATATAATTAAAATAATAATAATTTAGTCCTGTCCCCCTTCGTTGAACGGATGATAGCGTTTTTATTTCTTTATCTCTCCATGAATGGTATGTTTGTAACAATAGGAACAGAATTTTCGTAATTCTAACCGACTAGGTGTATTGTGTCGATTCTTTTGAGTAATATATCGGGAAACGCCCCGGGATTCCTTATTCACACTCTTTCGAACACAACTATTACATTCCAAAATAACTTTAACTCGGACATCTTTCCCCTTAGCCATGAACCTCCTTTTTATTTTTGGGATTTTTGATTTTTGATTCAAACAATTTTTATATTTTTTTTTCAACCCGAAGTGAAGAAGAAAAAATATAGGCTAATTATAAAGAGTAATAAAAAAGTATAAAAATTAACAATTATATATACGTAATCAAATTCAAAAAGTTTCAAACGTCTACTCACATTATTTAATTAAGTATCTTGTATAATATATAATACTCTTATGCTAAATCCACTTTTTTTATTTCCATTCTGTACCCCTCTACCTTTTCTTCTTTAATTGCCCTAAAAAATAAGGGGCAATTAAAGAAGAAAAGGTAGATTTAACGTCATCAAAACTTGAGTTCAGATCCGAATAAAAAAGTAAAAAAGGGGTATTAGTCACAGAAAATCTATTCTATCTCTAACCCCCATTAAAACCTTCTCGTGTTAATAACTAGAATTAAAAAAAGGGGAATGTCAACGCATCTGGGAAAAAACGATTGATTTCTATTAATAGACCGGCTAAAGACCCAAACCATAGAGTACTTAGTACCGGTGCTACGGAAAGATATGTTTTTAGATCTCGCATGGAAAAACCTCCTTATTAATTTATGTAATGTATAAAATAAAGGTAATACATATCTAATCTATGAACAGATGTATATATAGATAGTCAAGGATTTTTTGGGTTTGTAAAGGAAATGCCTAAAAAAAAAAAATGGACAAAGATAAGATATTTATTAAGAATAAGTAAGATAAGAAAAATAAAAGCATAAACTTCCTACGAAACGGAGCATTCAACAAAAGTCTTTTCTTTTTTTAAGTTTATGACAAGTTTTTTTCATATACATAATAGACATAAATAGATAAAAGCTTTTATATGATATGAGACTAAAAAGAAGAAATGGAATGGCAAGATAAATCATGTCATTTTAGGGTAAATAATTAATATAATAATAATATAAATAAGTAAGGATATGGAAAACAAGACAAGGATTCTTTACAATTAGACTATTGTAACCAATTGAACTAAAAGGGATGTAGCGCAGCTTGGTAGCGCGTTTGTTTTGGGTACAAAATGTCACAGGTTCAAATCCTGTCATCCCTACCTTTGACTCTACGAAGTAAGGAGGAATTTGTTGAAATTGAGACATATTTTTATGATACGAGATATAATATCGTATGCATACAGGATGTAGATAGAGTTTTGGGTTACAAAAAACAACAGTCTTATCCATTTTTTGTGATAAGAAAGCGCTCTTAGTTCAGTTCGGTAGAACGCGGGTCTCCAAAACCCGATGTCGTAGGTTCAAATCCTACAGAGCGTGCTTCCATTCTTGCTAGGTCGAAGTGAATTCGCGAATTAAACTGAAATAATTAAAAAAGAATATAAAAACGGCCCCCCTTATCTCCACTCCACAAGAGGTCAAATTAAAATTAATTTAATTAATCAAAAGTCCAACTGATCACCACGTCTGTATTGTAAATATGCAGTTACAAATAATCCAGCCAAAGTAATAGGAATTAGGCCTAAAACGATTCCAAATAGAAAAACTTCAATCATTTCAATTCGTTTGAAAAAAAAGTATAAGGTAATATCTATCCCTAAATATTAACAGGAATTGCCCAGGAATCCCAATAACCAAAAAATTTAAATTGCCACCTCTAAACGAACCCGAGATAAAGATTTCTTGAGTTGTTCATTTTCAAATAAGTCGTATCTTGTTCAGACCTATAAATAGAACGGAAGTTATAGTTAAAGCCGCTAGTAAAAAACCGAAATAACTTGTTAGAGTAGGCATGAAAGAGCTAAATGGAATATGTTCTTTTTATGCATATTTATAGAATAAAGCACTTACCTAAGTTTCAATTTCGAAAGGTTTGAGGAAAAATAAACAAAAATTAATAAATAGTTAAAATTTATATTTTAAGAAGAATCAGTTCAATTGAAAGTTTTTGATTCATCAATTATTACATTAAAGTAAGGTATAAAAAAAATGACTTATTATCTGTGACATCTACACAGCGCGTGATTTTGAATCAACAGATTTTTTGAAAAACTCTTGAATAAACTATAAACTAATCTAATTAATATTAAAAAAATAAGAACTCTCCCATAGAATTTAATTTAAAAATGAAATTTTTAATCGCTTTCACTATAACCGAGAATAAAATTGAAAAATCATTTTCATCCATCTAACTAAAAAATATTTTGAATAAAAAAAATAAAATCTTTTTTTTGCCCAACTGGATTCTAAGACTAGTAATTCTTATTATCTTTGCCGTTAATACGTTTTATATTCCATATTAATATTAATTAATATTAATATTCTTTATTCAATTTATTATATATACTTAGGTAAAAAAGTTTGGATCTAAGGAAAGAACCAGAATAAAAACGGCCACATCACAATCACAAATATTGATTATATAGAAATAAATTTTAATCAATATCAATATTTGTGTTTTATTTTGATTGACAATTAACCCATTTCTTAAACTTCAAATAGGGAATTCCTCAGAACCTCTTCTATAAAGAAAGGCGATAAAGGACCCTTATAGATTTTTTGCGTCTAATTAAAGTCGGAGAATTATTCCCGAATATTATTCAACTGTCAGAGTCTCACTTCTACCGACCCTCGGCTTATGGCCTAAAATCGATACAATCATAAATAAAAACTCTAGACTATTTTTATTTGATAAATTTTTTATAAAAAAAATTTAATGGTGCCTAGTTCCATATGGACAAAGAAGAAAAAAAGGAAGACAAGAATTATCTCGTACGTCATTTTACTATTAATTGAAACTGCCTTGCTGTGTCAGAAGAAGGGTAGCTATACTGATTCGGTATACTCTAAAGACACCTTTGGTACAATATTGGCAATCCTACAATTATGCGGATTCTCTGCAAAATAAATGTAAATTTACTGATTTTATCTTTATACGGATTTGCCTTTAACTGTACAAGAATATGTGGAGCTCAGCATGTCTGGAAGCACAGGAGAACGTTCTTTTGCGGATATTATTACCAGTATTCGATACTGGGTCATTCATAGTATT